TGATTGAAATTGAGAAAGATTTTTTTTATTGAAACTAATCAATATTGATTAGTTTCATTATGTATAAATTTGGATTTTCTTATATCATTAGGAAAACACAATTTAATATTCAAACCCGGGAATCGTTCATGAATTCAAATTCACAGTCAATAGTTAATGGTTCCAATTTGTCCTGAATTTTTGTTTTGTGAAGGATTTAAATAGTGTGTTTGTTTTAAGATATTATACCTGAATTTTTGTTTTGTGAAGGATTTAAATAGTGTGTTTGTTTTAAGATATTATACAATCAATCAAAGAAATGTATCCAATCCAAAGAGAAAGGTAAGGATTTCTTTTAGGAAATAGATTAAAGAAAAAAAAAACAGGATTCAAGATACAAGTACAAAAATGAATAACTCCCCCCCCCAAAAAAAAATAAAAAATGAAATATTTTCATATATTTTTTGTATCGTTTTGGCGACATGGCCGAGCGGTAAGGCGGGGGACTGCAAATCCTTTTTCCCCAGTTCAAATCTGGGTGTCGCCTGATCAACAAAAAAATAGGAATACCCTATTCTGTTTTGCTAAGATAACTTGAGAAATTTTTTTCCAGCAGAAGTAAGCGGGGGAGAGGACTCTTAATACTTGCTTGATGCTATAAGCATCTGGCGGTTCTGTTCTCTAAAATGAAAATGCTGTAAATCCTTGCGTCTAGGCTTCAATTCACGGAAAGATTATATTAGTGAATTTTGAATGAAAAAGAATCGTTAAATCTTGATATGACAGCTGTTATTAATGTAGTGTTTATTAACTGGGTCTTCAATTCATTTGGATAGACGAACGAGGAATTTAATTATTAGTTGCGGAAAGGCCGAAAGATACTTTATTCGTATACGGACTCATGAAATTCTATGTGTGCTCCTGCAATCAATTTAATATTGATTGAAGAGATAATTGTCTTTAATGTAATAGACTATCTTCTGATTGTTTCACATAGACAAGCAGGAGACGTAACGTTAACGTAAGGATTAGCTAAAATGCGAAATTAGGGGTATGTGATAGATAGTGATCTATCTTGATTCTATATTTTGATACTTTTGACTTAATGTAATGAAATGAAGGTCAACAAAAAAAAGACTAGGTCTTATTATTACTACATGTTAGTACCATTCCCTTGAAACTTCCAGGAGTGTATCTACGTATTTTACTTGTGCTTAATGTTTTCCGATTCTACTAGAAATCATATAAGAAACTATTATAATTGTGAGTTTATTGGATTGTTTCATCAACGGTGTTGGGTTAGAATCCCCTTTTGACTCTTCGCCAGGGATTCCACTATTATTAATGAACATAATAATGATTAGTAAACAATAATGGAATAATTCCTTCATATTTATAGAGATAGGAGATATAATTCACATGGATATAGTAAGTCTCGCTTGGGCTGCTTTAATGGTAGTCTTTACATTTTCTCTTTCACTCGTAGTATGGGGTAGAAGTGGGCTCTAGAAGTACTACTAATTGAGTTGAAGAATCAAACTCAAACCATATCAATTGTTTTATAGATCGTTCTGCAAAGTCCTTTTGATTTTACTTTTTTATTTGTTTTTTATTTTCCCCTCTTTTTTTTTTTTTTACTGTTCAAAGATAAAAAAAAAATAGTTATGTTATTAAGTATATACAGACTTCCTATAGGAAACAACATAAACATAGTGGTTGTCCAACGATATACTACACATAATAAAATATTGCCTTGGGCAAGTCACATATTGCGCGTTCCCGCTTTTTTTATTCTTTTAGAAATTTTATTTATGTTATGCTTGCTTTATCGAACTCATTTCATATCATGGTTCAAACGTTAAAAATCAGTGGGCTTGACTAATCCTTTTCGAAATCCAAAGAGGTTCCCATGGAACTGAATCACTGGATCATCTGTCAACTGCTCAATCAATTACTTCTTCGGAATACTAAAAAAAGATTATGTGATTTTCTTGTTATTAATTTTAATAATTATTAATTTCATATAGGCCTATACTCTTTTTTTCCTTCATCGATTTGATTCTTTCAATGGATATCGGGATTCATATTGCATTCATATTGAATAGAATCAGAAATTCTAGGAATTCGAATCGTAAGAGTAAGAATTGCCCTTCGATTTTTTCAGATTGATGATTGGAATCAACACAAATTCAATAGATGAAGCAAAGAAATTGAATTGGTACGTTATGTAAATACATTACATATATGTAATTGATATCTATATGTAATTGATATCTATGAAGATACATATTCTAGATTGATCTATATTAAACCTCTATCTTTATACAGTACGACTTTATATACTACAATAACAATAATAAATATGGTAGAAAGATTTATATATTTCTTTCTACCATACTATCGAATCTCATAGAATACTGATGATTCTAATCCGCTTATTTCATTTAAGACACTCAATTTGAATACTTTTCATTTTCTTTTTTCTTTTCAAGCATTGAGAAGAACTAAACAGTCAAGTTTCATTCAAATGAATCCTTTTGGCTGACTGTTTTTACGTATATTATAAGTAAAAAAGCAGTAGGAACTAGAATGAACAGTGCAGTAGCAATAAATGCGAGAATATTTACTTCCATAATCTAATCGTTTCATTTTTAGTTAATTCGCAATAACTCGGGATTTCATCCCATAGAGCTGATAAATCTTTCGGCTGTAAATTCAATATTCAATGTAAATTCAATATTCAATGGGATGAATTACATCTCGATAATATCAAATCGGAGCAATATCATGAATAACAATATCTGAACTATAAAATTGATTCATCGTCGAGAATTAAATAGTATAACATAGGAAGATCTTTTATACATACCGAATTCCAATTTTGATTCCTGATCCGATCAATAATTTCTTTACTTTCTTTATCATTCTTTTCCATTCTTTCTTTTCTATAAGCTACGCCCCCCTTTGTACAATCATCTGATGAAATATCATATGACCGCCTTTATACGTACTTACATTGGTTATAAAAACCCCAATAAAATAACCAATAGAAGCGAAATGTAAAAAAGGAAGAAGTTTAGTTCTAACCCCCCCTTTTTAATGATCTAATCTTCTTTGTTTTCCAAAGAAGGAGTATAATAAGGAGAGTCCGGGTATAAAAAAATCGAGTATTTCATCAAATTCATTAAAAAGTTTGTTCTTTCTTCGGCAAGAACCTTAAACTTAAAAAAGATTATTCATTCCCTCACAAAGAGAGATAGCCCTTGCTAAGAGAAATGGGATCCTTCTTTGAGCTTTATTTTATTAATATCATATTTCCTTTAATATCATATTTCCTTGGATTAATTATGGGATGCATATATAAAAGATTCAGTGTGAAATTTGAATGAGATAAATTGTTTCAAATTCACATTAATAATTGAAATTAGTAATTGAGGTTACAAAAAATCGGAGCCCTAAAGGGATATACTTTTCATCTTAAAAGTATTATATCAAAGTTACTATGTTAAATTTTTTTTTGTATCGTACAAATTCCATTTCTGTATAGACTCCTGGAAACATATAGTACCCTATTACATTACACAGATCGGGAATAATCGAAAAAGCCAGACTCCGTACGGTATCTCTTGGAATCCTGAATATGATTCTACCAATAATTGTACTAATCTACATATGTCTTTCTCGTATCAATCGGAACTAGTTGAATAAATGGGAATTTCCATATTTCTTTGATGAGAAATGTGAAACTAATAAATAAATAGAAACTAATAAATAAATAAAATAAGAGATAGAGGGTATTCCACTTGGGAATGAGATTCTGCTATTTGTTCTCCTTTTCACAACAAATGCAGATGTATTTTTTTATTGGAATTGGATTTGAATCCGTCGGGACTGACGGGGCTCGAACCCGCAGCTTCCGCCTTGACAGGGCGGTGCTCTGACCAATTGAACTACAATCCCAAGGAAATAAAATAAAGTGTACATCATACATATGCTTATGATTTCATTCAAACCTTTTTATTTTTTATATATTTATTTTATTTAGATTTTCGATATTTAGATTAAACTAAGTCGTATTGTAACAGAAACGCGAGTGATATATTGGATATCCACACGGATATGCACTTTAGCGGGAGCGTCTCAGGGATTGTTAATAATCCTTTTTATTTTTTAAAAATTGATTAAGAATCAAATAAATCTTTCAATGAAAAAAAAAAAAAAGAGTTTTTTTATTTATTCTTTATTTGAGTCTTTTCCTTAGACTTTATAGTTTCAGATCGTTATATGAATCTAGTATGAATCTATATCATTAGCAAGCAAGATCAGAATTTGTGAGATAAAATAAAGAGAGCAAATGAACAGCCGTAAAATATATCATAAAATTGTAGTTTTTTTTATTCTTCCGTATTCCGATCAGGCATTTCTGGGGAACAACAAATGGATTCTATCATTTCGTGGTGGATCGGCGAATTATTGGGCCGAGCTGGATTTGAACCAGCGTAGACATATTGCCAACGAATTTACAGTCCGTCCCCATTAACCGCTCGGGCATCGACCCGGGAAGAATCAATTCCAGGCTTATTGATAATCTATGATCAACTTCCTTTCGTAGTACCCTACCCCCAGGGGAATTCGAATCCCCGCTGCCTCCTTGAAAGAGAGATGTCCTGAACCACTAGACGATGGGGGCATACTTGCCCGATCGCCATCATACTATATTCATAGTATGAATAGTTTTTTGAAATTGTCAATATAATGTGGTATCATTAAAGGTATGATTCAATCTGAAAGATCTTTCTCTCTTTCATGATTTCATAGAATCTTTTGATTCGTATTTATGAATCATTCATTCTAATCACCCTTCCATTCCATTTTTTTTTTAATATTATTTTCATTAATTTTATATTATTTTCATTAAATAGATTCTATTTAATTTGAAATATTCTATTTCAATATTATTCTATATTTTTCATTAATTATTTTTAATTAATTTTTAATTAATTAGAAATAGAATTCTATCA